AAATTCGAACTCGTGACTAATCCCAGCATTGAAGTATTGAAAAAACTCATATAAGCAAAAAATCGCACATATCCTTGATCATGAGACATATAATTGTCACTATAAATAAGAACCATAATTCCAACAGTAGTGATTAATATTGACATAATAGAAGTAAGTGGGTCGATCAAGTGGCCGAACTCTAAAGAAAAATCATTATTGATAGTCCAAGACCATACATATTGATAGATATAACTTATATTCATTTGCTGAATAGATAGATCAAGCGAAAAAACCATAACTATACTTAATAATAAAATACTAGGAAAAGCCCACATACGTCGAAGATTTTTTGTTGCCGTTGGAAAAAGTAGAAGTCCCACCCCTATTAACATAGGAACTGGAAGTGGAACGAAAGGTATGATCCATGAATATTGATATGTATGTTCCATAAAAAAAAACTTTTTTTTTTGAATTAATTGTTTCTGATTCACCGGCTCTTATCTCTTTTGAAAGGGGTTAATAAAAAAGTCAAACTATGAAAAACTTAACTAGAATCTTTTTTTTCTTTATATTTTTAATGATTCTGAATCTTTCCCAAATACTTCACAAATATTCAAATCACGAAGGTAGAATTGGTCAAATGCAAATGATATGACCAAGTTCTTAGTGAAAAAGAAATACTTAGTAAGTCCAATTTTCATGAAGATACAAAAAAATGAAAATTTCAATGATTGTTGGGTATTACGATAATTTCGATCGATAGAGGGCGGATAACGAATTACACCAAAAGCAGTACTTGATTTTGATATGAATCATTAAGATGACTCATAACTTGACCCAATACAACAAAATAAGAACTCGTTTTTTAGTTTGTTTATTCAGAATCATTAACTAGTTCATTGCGGAACTAAGTGATTGTCTTCTATTTCAATAAAAGACCTTTATGTTTTTAGAAAGCGCTCTAATATCTAGTCTTTACATAGAATTAATAAAAGACAGAATTCCTAAAATGGCTTTTCTAAAATCATGTAATCTTTAGGAGATTAACTACTAGCTACTAGTCACAGGCCAATTTCAAAAATTTGAATTATCTTTTTTCGCACTTAACCAATGAGAAAAATGGAATCTAAAAAAAAACCAATTTTTTTTTTTTATTCTATTACTATTTTATGCAATTTTTACATTCACATATATTTTACAATATATATTTATAAAGGTAGTATTATTTATAGAATAAATAATAACTAGTAAAGAACGATTCGTTTTGAACAATAGATGTCTTTCACATCCAACTATATCAATGAACAACCTTTTCATTTTTGAATGGCAGTTCCAAAAAAACGTACTTCTATATCCAAAAAACGTATTCGTAAAAATATTTGGAAAAGGAGGGGGTATTGGGCAGCGTTGAAAGCTTTTTCGTTAGCCAAATCTATTTCTACTGGGAATTCAAAAAGCTTTTTTGTGCGACAAAGACAAATAAAATAAATAATAAATTGGAAAAATCGGAATTGGCATAACTCGAAAAATTGGCTAATTTATATTAGTTATAATACAACTATTTATATAGTTATTTATTTATATAGTTATAATAGAATAGAATATAGTTATAATAGAATAGAATAAGGGAAATTTCGAATATATAATATAAAGTAAAGTAAAAAGTAATAATATATAAAAAAAAATAATATAAAGGAAGGATTTCTATTCTCTAATGTTTTGAACTGATCGATATTAAATTGAACTTGTTTAGTTCTTATGGTATGTAGAATAATAATTCTTTTGTATACTGAATTCTAAAAATTTATTCTTTGAAAAATAAAGACAAAATACAAGGTTTCACTTGTTTTTTAATATGTTTTATTTATCATTTCCGGGATGGGGATCCTTATTTTCCCCATCGACTCACTTGTCACAATAAGAAATAATAAAAGTTTTTTATTTTATATATTATCATACTAGAGAATTTGTAGTCAAAATAAATGGGCCGTAGAAACTAGTTGATTAAGCTTAAAATTTGTTTTGTAAATTTCTGAATCATTCTTTTTCTGAATCACTATATATATATCCCTTACTTTCAACCCAATTGGTAAAACCTCTTTTTCTATATACAATGTATGAGTTTTGTATATTGCGACGGGAAGACCGCCCACATATCTTTCTAATTCTAATTTAGAAAAAAAAAAAAAAAATTTGAAGTACGATACGATTACGATAGAAATCGAAATTTTTTTTGTTATATGATAGGCCCAGCCCAATACCTAATTGGTTTACTAAATCCTAACACTAACACAAGTTATCTATACAACGCTATGCAAATATTTACATAAACCCCTAGATTGAAGTCAAAACCATTTAGTTAGAACAGTTTCAACATAAAGAAAACCCCCGTTGTTAAAGTCAAATTAACTAAAACAAATCCCTTATTTAAGTTATATTTTTTTATTCATCATTTGAATCTTTCCTAAAAAATATTGCATTGAATTGACTCTTTCAATCTCGACGATTGAATAAAAATAGGTTATTATGATTTCGAACAAGCCGCCATGGTGAAATCGGTAGACACGCTGCTCTTAGGAAGCAGTGCTAGAGCATCTCGGTTCGAGTCCGAGTGGCGGCATAGCATCTTCAAAAAGAGATACAAAAAGTCCTATAATTAATTCAATTCGTGATTTCAATTCTATAGAATTGAGGAACCTTCGCACTTTAAAATAAAAAAAAAATCAAAATTATGATATTTTCAACTTTAGAGCATATATTAACCCATATATCCTTTTCTGTCGTTTCAATTGTAATTACAATTCATTTGATAACCTTATTAGTCGATGAAATCGTAGAACTATATGATTCGTCCGAAAAGGGCATGATAGCTAACTTTTTCTCTATAACAGGATTATTAGTCACTCGGTGGATTTATTCAGGGCATTTCCCATTAAGTGATTTATATGAATCATTAATCTTTCTTTCATGGAGTTTCTCTGTTATTCATATGGTTCCGTATTTTAAAAAACATAAAAATAATTTAAGCACAATAACCGGGCCAAGTGCTATTTTTACCCAAGGCTTTGCTACTTCGGGTCTTTTAACCGAAATACATCAATCCGCAATATTAGTGCCTGCCCTCCAATCCCAGTGGTTAATAATGCACGTAAGTATGATGGTATTGGGTTATGCAGCTCTTTTATGTGGATCATTATTTTCAGTAGCTATTCTAGTCATTACATTTCGAAAAGTCCTAAGGGTTTTTGGTAAAAGCACAAATTTCTTAAATGAATCATTTTCCATTGGCAAGATCCAATATATGAATGAAAGACGCAATCTTTTACTAAATACTTCTTTTATGTTTTCTAGAAATTATTACAGGTCTCAATTGATTCAACAATTAGATTATTTGAGTTATCGTATTATTAGCCTAGGATTTATCTTTTTAACCATAGGTATTCTTTCGGGATCGGTATGGGCAAATGAGGCATGGGGATCATATTGGAATTGGGACCCAAAGGAAACTTGGGCATTTATTACTTGGACTATATTCGCGGTTTATTTACATACTCGAACAAATATAAATTTGGCCGGCGTAAATTCCGCAATTGTAGCTTCTATAGGTTTTCTTCTCATTTGGATATGCTATTTTGGGGTTAATCTATTAGGAATAGGGCTACATAGTTATGGTTTATTTAGATTAAATTAACATAGAATTGAATTGAAGAAAGGGGCTGACGAATACGAAAATAGGGCAGCGTATATATATATATATAAATTTCGTGTAAGCCGTGGAGAATCCGTTGAATCACTATACTACTTGATTCAACGGGTTCTCACAAATGCCAAACACATCTGTTTACAATTCCAATTCATTTTTTTTTAACTTCAATTTTAGTTAAATCATAGAATTAGTACTTTTTTTTTGCTTTTTTGTTTTATTCATGAAAACTATCTCGAAAAATAATTAGATAGAATAGCTTCAATCTTGTCAACTGATAGTGAAAGAACGAAATCCGGATAAATACCAATACCTATTACGGGTAGAAAGATAGATATCGAAACAAATAACTCTCGTGGTCCAGAATCAAAAAAAGAATAGTTTTGAGCATTAAATAGCTTGTATCCATAAAACATCTGGCGTAGCATAGATAATGAATAAATAGGAGTTAATATCATTCCAAGTGCCATTACACAAATCATTAGTATTTTTGGCATTAAAAGATATTTTTGACTGGTAATTATTCCAAAAAATACTATCAATTCTGCAAAAAAACCACTCATGCCCGGTAATGCAAGGGAAGCCATCGATAAGATACTGAACATCGTGAACATTTTGGGAATTGGGATAGCCATTCCACCCATTTCGTCAAGATAAACAAGACGTATTCTATCATAACTTGTTCCTGCCAAGAAAAAAAGCAGAGCGCCAATAAATCCATGAGAAATTATTTGTAAAATGGATCCATTGAGGCCTGTATCGGTTATAGAGCCAATGCCTATAATTATGAAACCCATATGAGATACCGAAGAATAGGCTATTCTCTTTTTTAAATTACGTTGACCAGGAGACGTTGAAGCTGCATAGATTATTTGAATTGTGCCTATTATCATCAACCAGGGAGAAAATATAGAATGAGCATGGGGCAATAATTCCATATTGATTCTAACCAATCCATACGCTCCCATTTTTAATAAGATTCCAGCTAGAAGCATACAAGTACTGTAATGTGCTTCTCCATGGGTGTCTGGTAACCAGGTATGTAAGGGTATAATCGGTGATTTGACAGCAAAAGCAATAAAAAATCCAATATAGAATATTATTTCTAGTGCCACGGGATACGATTGATTGGCTAATGTTTCAAAATTTAATGTTGGTTCATTGGAACCATATAAACCGATACCCAGAACCCCTATTAATAGAAAAATCGAACTTCCTGCAGTGTATAAAATAAATTTTGTAGCCGAATACAGCCGTTTCTTTCCCCCCCACATGGCTAGAAGTAGATAAACGGGAATTAATTCTAACTCCCACATGATAAAAAAAAGCAAAAGGTCTCTAGAAGAAAATGATCCTATTTGACCACTGTACATTGCTAACATCAGAAAATGGAATAATCGGGAATCCCGAGTAACTGGCCAAGCCGCTAAAGTAGCTAAAGTGGTGATAAATCCTGTCAGTAAAATGGGTCCTATAGAAAGTCCATCTATTCCCAATCTCCAGTAAAAATCAAAAAAGTTGATCCATTTATAATCCTCCGCGAGTTGGATTAATGGATCGTCCAATTGGAAATGATAACAGAATGCATAGGCTGTTAGAAGGAGTTCTAAGACACATATACATAAAGTATACCATTTAGTAACTTTATTTCCTCTATTAGGGAGAAAGAAAATTAAAGAACCCGCGGATATCGGAAAAATTACAATTATTGTTAACCAAGGAAAATAATTCGTGGTAAAGACAAAATACACTTGGACCAGAAAAACCCGTACTCGAAAATGGAATATATTCCATTTTCGAGTACGGGTTTTTGTCGGTAAAAAAAAAAGCAGTCTTCAAGTGGGGTTTCTGTAACGTATCAATAAGCTAGACCCATGCTTCGAGTTGTTTCATGCCATAAATAAACTCGAACACTCAAAAAATCCGTTGGACAGGCGGATTCACATCTCTTACAACCAACGCAGTCCTCCGTTCTTGGAGCAGAAGCAATTTGCTTAGCTTTACATCCGTCCCAAGGTATCATTTCTAATACATCCGTGGGGCATGCTCGGACACATTGAGTACAACCTATACATGTATCATAAATCTTTACTGAATGTGACATTGGATCTAGCAATTTTTGAACGTCATAAATTTCGATCTAGTAAACTTGTAAATGAATAATATATTTAGACACCAGATGAATCAATGATTTACCAGAATTTTTCTAATCAATCCACTTCTGGAACGATTCATAAAAGAGGACCAAGATACTTTGATTTCTTACGTTTTCACAAATAGGATCTAGCTTACGTATCATAGATGCTAATTCGAATTGATGCATATTCTAATTTCTATGATTAATACTATTTATTCAACAAAGTCGATTGATTGATACGAGTTGATTTTCTGTTACGATAAATTGACGAAACAATAGCCGGTCCAATAGCTGCTTCAGCGGCCGCAATAGCTATAACAAAAATGGAGAAAATATTTCCTTTTAATTGGCGACTATCAAAAAAATCAGAAAAGGTTACAAAATTTATATTAACCGCATTCAATATAAGTTCAAGACACATAAGAGCCCTAACCATATTTCGACTCGTGATCAATCCATAGATACCGATAGAAAATAAATAGGCACTCAAAACAAGGGCATGTTCAAGCATCATTGACCAACTCCTTACCAATTTCGATTCATTTCAATATGAACAATAAGTCAACGAATTCCATTGACTAAAATATAACAAGTACAGAACAAAGGATTGGTAATAGATCGAATAAAAGACTTTTTTTTTATACATGACTAGTCTTCAAATATATTTGAAGGGAAAGGGATATGATAACACAGAAAAAAGTTTCATTTGAATTACGAGTGCTGGTTATAAAGATTTATTACTGACGGGCCATAGCAATTGCACCTATCAAAGAAACTAAAAGAATTATTGAAATAAGTTCAAATGGAAGAAAAAAATCTGTTGATAAATGAATTCCAATTTGTTGACTATTATTTATCAAATCTTGCTCTATAATCTGGTTTGATCTTGTAGTCCAAATAATCCCATACCATGACGTATCGAGAATAATAGTAATTAGTGAAACAAAAATACTTGTGCAAACCAGCGAAGTAACCCCATCCCCAATCCCAACGGTCCAAAGATTAAAATCCTTGTAATATTCTGAACCATTCATAAACATCACAGCAAATATGATTAAAATATTTATAGCCCCCACGTAAATAAGGAGCTGTGCAGCAGCTACAAAATGGGAGTTTGATGGAATATAGAATAAGGATATACAAACAAGAACCAATCCCAATGAAAAGGCAGAATAGATTGGGTTGGTACGTAATACCACTCCTAGACCCCCTAATATAAGACCCGATCCCAGAAAGACTAAAAGAAAATCATGTATTGTTCCAGGCAAATCCATTATATGAAAAAAAAAAAGATAAATACATCGAAATGTTTTTCATGAACTTATTGACCCGACCGGGAAAATTTATTTTTAATGATACGTTACTAATTGACTTAAATCCTAATCTTAATTGAATTTAATTCTAATCTAATGGAATTGATGTAGATACAATTCTTGGACTAATCTCTTTCTTTTTTTTTTATCTAAAATAAAAAAGTAGTTTGAAACTATCTATTTTGAAATAATTACGGATATATTGATAGATTTTCAATCCAAATTAAGTCTTGATTCTCACCAACCAATCAATAGCTGGGATTTTTAGTTATTGCCCAAGCAAAAAGAAAAGGCCTCATTCCTTTCGATCAAAACCGAACCCTAGTAATTAGTAATTTGAAATCCCTCTTTAATCACGAGGTTTTTATCGATTTTTGGCGAATTCAAAATTGTTTTAATTGTATAATCATCAATTACTGATATTGGTAAACGCCCCAAAGCAATTTGATTATAATTTAATTCGTGACGGTTGTAAGTAGAAAGTTCATATTCTTCAGTCATTGATAAACAATTTGTTGGACAATACTCAACGCAGTTACCACAAAATATACAGATTCCGAAATCAATACTGTAATTAAGCAATCGTTTCTTTCGAATATTCGTTTCCAATTTCCAATCAACAACGGGCAAATTGATAGGACATACACGAACGCATACTTCACAAGCAATGCATTTATCAAATTCAAAATGGATTCGACCACGAAAACGCTCGGATGTAATTAATTTTTCATAAGGATATTGAATAGTTATAGGTAGACGATTTGCATGAGATAAGGTAATCATGAAACTTTGACCAATGTACCTTGCAGCCCGTACTGTTTGTTGACCATAATTCATGAACCCAGTTACCATAGAGAACATATCGTGAATATCTATGAATAATTTTTTTTTGTTTCCTTCTCTTGTTTGAGACAAGTCGTGAATATAGAATATTGTATTACTTTTTTTTTTTACAGTGAAAGGAGTTGGGAAGAAGTTGTTAATAATAGATTACCAAGAGATATAGGTAAAAGAAATTTCCATCCAAGATTTAATAGTTGGTCCATTCTTATCCTAGGTAAAGTCCATCTTGTTGCGATCGAAATGAACAAGAACAAATAAGTTTTAGTTAATGTAATAAAGATACCAATTGTCGTTCCAAAGATTCCACTCGCGTTATTTATTTTAAATAGCTCAGTAACCAATATGTGCGGAATAGAGATATTCCAACCGCCCAAGTAAAGAACTGTTACAAATAATGAAGAAACTAATAGATTTAGATAGGAAGCAACGTAAAATAAACCAAATTTGATACCTGAATATTCGGTTTGATAACCTGCTACTAATTCTTCCTCTGCTTCTGGTAAATCAAAAGGTAATCTTTCACATTCCGCTAGGGAAGAAATTATAAAAATGAGAAATCCTATAGGTTGACGCCACAAATTCCATCCCCAAAAACCATATTTTGACTGCGCCTCAACTATATCAACTGTACTTGAACTGTTAGATAATCATAGTCGGTGATAACATGACTGTTCCCATCGCTATTACAAAACCGTACATGAGATTTTCACCTCATACGGCTCCTCGAGGGCCACAAATAAATCTAAGGACCGGGTCAGTATTATTTTTCTTTATATGTTTCTAGGATAGATATATGTTTGTATTATAGATAGAGTCAAAATCTATCGGAAGGTCCCGAATCCGAATTAGACCAATGGAATTCTGTCTGCTATAATAATAAATAAAAGTACTTCTGAATTGATCTTATCCTTTAATAATTTTCAATTTTTTTTTGTTAAGTAATAACTTAATCTTTCAATAAAATACTCCTTGTAGAAAATAAATAGATATTTCAACTTATCATTTTTCAATTACGAAAAAGAATTAGATTAGACATTCCATTCATTTAGGAATCATGAACAATTTTTTCTAGGAAATCTATGAATAGAATCTGGATATATGAAATCAATATAAGAAATCAAGAAGAAAAAAGATCTCTTTTTTTCCTATTGTAATTGTAATTCTTTCTATTTTTTTTTTCGTTCCTATTCGTCCTTCTGAAAAAAAAAAGGGCGTCTTAAAAAAATAAAGGATTTTTTCGTTCGTGGTAGTTATTTCTTTCATCGGTGGATAGGAGCATACTCTGGATCGGAATCGTGGGAAGTACTGCCTGATTATTTCTACCAATTTTAAGCCCCAATTAGTATTCTTTTTATGTTATGGAAAAATATCCTTTTTGGACAATTTATTGGATAATTTCCATAATCTCTATTACGTTACGAATCCTTTGTGTATTTTTGTGTTTCTAACCATCCACTCATTTTTGCTAAATCTCCCGTGTGGTAATACATGTATGGTAATACATACAAATGATAGTGAAACCTCCATACGATTGATCTTTTAAACCCGCTTCAAGCCGGGATGACTAATCAACTAATCTTGGGGTAAAGGGCCTCTTCTGTTTATGTTTCTTCCCGCTTAACTCTTGCACATAGGAAATGAGACTCAATCTTTTTACTGCGAATTTATAAGCTGTTTTCTTTCACTCATATATAACTATCCAATTTAGTTCATGAACCCGAAGGATAAATAAAAAAAAAATAAAGACATCTATTTAATTCATTCAACTTCTTTACTAGTTCCTTACTAGAGCGAGAAATAGTGAAAAGAAAAGAAAAGTTTATGTTTCAGCGAATCGCACGTAGAGATATTGATAACACACATAGAGTTAATGGTATTTCATAACTAATAGATTGAGCAGCAGCTCGTAGACCACCTAAAAAGGAATATTTATTATTTGATCCATATCCTGACATAAGAAGTCCAATAGGAGCAATGCTTGAAATGGCAATCCATAAAAAAACACCGATATTGAGATCCGCTAAAACAAGGCGATAACTAAAAGGAATTACTGAATAACTTAGTAGAATTGATACGACTGCTATGGATGGTCCGATACTGAATAAACGAGTATCCCCTCTAGATGGAAGAAGATTCTCTTTGAAAAGTAGTTTTGTCCCATCTGCTAGAGCTTGAAGAATTCCCAAAGGACCGGCGTATTCAGGCCCAATACGTTGTTGTATCCCTGCAGATATTTCTCTTTCTAACCATACAATTACTAGTACACTTATTGTGATTCCCAATACAGGAAAAAAAATAGGGATAAGCATCCATATGATCCCATAAACCTCTTTTAAGGATTCCAATCTGGAAAAAGAATTGATATCTTGTACTTCGGTTGTATCAATTATCATTTCAACGATCAACTTCTCCCATAATGATATCTATGCTACCTAGTATCGTCATAATATCAGCCAATTTCATTCTTTTAACTAACTGAGGAAGAATTTGCAAATTAATAAAACCCGGCGGGCGAATTTTCCATCTCCAAGGAAAACCACTCTGATCTCCTATCAGAAAAATTCCCAATTCTCCTTTAGGGGCTTCGACTCTCACATAAAGTTCTTGTTTCGGCAATTCAAAAGTCGGAGAAGGTTTTTTACTAATGAATCGATATTCAAAATCATTCCATTCGGGGTCCCTTTCTCTATCAAAGCATCGGACTTCTAAATTTTCATAGGGCCCTCCTGGAATTCCTTCCAGAGCTTGTTGAATAATTTTTATGGATTCCGTCATTTCACTGATTCGGACTAAATAACGAGCTAATGAATCTCCTTCTTTTTGCCATTTGACTTGCCAATCAAATTCGTCATAACACTCATAATGATCAACTTTACGAAGATCCCATTGGATTCCGGAAGCTCGTAGCATTGGTCCTGATAAACCCCAATTTATTGCTTCCTCTGCACCAATAATGCCTACTCCCTCAACTCGTTCTAAAAAAATAGGATTTCGCGTAATAAGTTTTTGATATTCACGAACCCCTGTTAAAAAATAATCGCAGAAATCCAAACATTTATCTATCCAGCCATGAGGTAGATCAGCCGCTACTCCTCCGATACGAAAATAATTATGCATCATTCTCATACCAGTGGCAGCTTCGAATAGATCATATACTAATTCTCTTTCTCTGAAAATATAGAAGAAGGGAGTTTGTGCACCAATATCTGCCATAAAAGGACCAAGCCATAACAGATGAGAAGCTATACGGCTCAACTCCAACATAATTACTCTGATATAGCTAGCTCTTTTAGGTACTTGAATATTTCCCAACTGTTCCGGCCCATTTACAGTTATTGCTTCTGTGAACATAGTAGCTAAATAATCCCAACGTGTTACATAAGGGAGATATTGTATAATTGTTCGGTGTTCCGCAATTTTTTCCATCCCTCTGTGTAAATAACCCAATATTGGTTCACAGTCAATAACATCTTCTCCGTCTAGAGTAACGATGAGTCGAAGAACACCATGCATTGATGGGTGGTGCGGTCCCATATTGACTATCATGAGGTCTTTTCCTGTAGCTCGTGCATTCATAGGTTTTTCCTCGATTCATTCTTCCATGAATTGTTGAAAACGACAAGAAGTTCATCAAAATGAAAGATCTAATAAAATAAATCAAATAATTTAAAATAACTTTTCAAATTAACGAGTTTTTGACTCTCGAATATCCAACTGACTAATTAATTCTTTATAACGTATTCTATTTTTATTTGACAAATAAGACAGCAACCGTTGACGTTTTCCCAGAATTTTCTTTAGGCCTCTCTGAGATGAATAGTCTTTTCTGTGGAATTCCAAATGTGAAGTAAGTCTTCGTATCTTATTGGTGAAACTGACTATTTGAGATTCAATGGACCCCCTCTTTTCTTCTTTTTTTTCTTGCAAAATAACTGAGATGAATGAATTTTTTATCATAAAATGTCCCCCCCCCTTTTTTCTTCTTTTGTAAAGGTATGAATTTTCCCGATCAATAATAATATAATAATAATAACGCCAGTCATTTTCATTTTTTATGCACGATAATTTCGTTATCATGATTTTATTTTACCAAAAAAAAAATGAATAAATCCAATTTTGAAAATTGGATTCGCATAGGGATACAAAAAAAATAGTATATTTCTACATTCACAAAAGAGAAAAAATTGAGATCTAAAATGAAAACAAAAAAGATTCGATTGATTTTTTTATAGATCTAATTGATACGTAGTATCATGTATCAGAATGGAATGTAAGACAATGTACATCTGTTTACTTTCATATACCGGATATGGTCCAGTAACAGTATATAGATAAGAAAAATGTACTATTAACACATTTTCAATCGTGGATACATATGTATCCTTATCATACTAAAGCGACCCCCATTATTGCTATTAAACCAATAGCGATTCATACAAGCTAAATCTTCTAATCGATAATTGGGCCAAAAAAAGAACTTGAATTTCATTAGTTTATTTTTATCTATATTAAGATGTTTGCTTTTATCCAAAACTTGACCGCAGTTTTTTATGTTATTGCAAAATACTGGATTTCTATGCATACCATTTCTATTCCTCGAATTGATAAAAATGAGAGTTCTCAATTCTCTAAGACGTCTAAGGGGCAAAACATTTTCAGTAACAAGCAAATCATAATGATTTTTGTCTCTAGTTCCAGTCATTCTTTGACGTGTTGCAACGGATTCATTAAAATTCTTTTTATCAACATAGCCCTGTTCTCGGTATCTTTGATTCATTTTATGTTTACTCTTATGAAGTAATGAAATACCTACGGTTTGGTACATAATAAATTGTCCATCATTTTTTACAGACAGACGAAGGGGTTCGATAATCAAGATTCCCCTTTTCATCAATTCTGTAAGAGTGAAATCTTTCTGAATCATCAGAATATCCAGACTCATTTCTCCCCTTTGAATAGAGGATATAGCAATTTCTCTTGGATTTATCAGGCTAAGAAGGAGACAATATATTTTGATATTATTGATCATTCTTTGATCTAAAGAATCATTCCATCTCAATTGAAAACACAAATACCTTTTTAGAAAGAAATCAAGCTCTGCTTCTGTGTTGCTCTTGTATTGCTTTTTCTTTCTATGTTTTTTCATGTCTGATCCTGCATAATTATCGTCAACATTTTTTTCTTGGTTTGAGAGAACTGCTCTAAGATTCCCTTGGTTTTGTGAATCTGATCCAAGATTCCTTTGGCCTTCGAGTTCTTTTTCTTCTTTATTTTGATTCTCTAATTCAAGAGATTTTTTTTCATTCGATAATATAGAAAGATCCCCTTTTTGCTTTCCAGTGATGTTTTTATCAACCTTTTCATGAAAATTGAAAAGAAAGAATTTTATTGGTATAATCCACGGTATAATCTTATATGCACTATAAAGTCGTACAAATTCTGGGAAGAACCAAAGTTCCAGATTCGATATGGAACGATTTAGTATTTCTTCATTCATTCCCATCCAATCAAAAAAGAGTCTTTTTTGATTGGATGGGTTGATTTCTTGGTTTTGATGAATTGTGAGAGAAAAAAGACCTTTTTTATCGATTTTTTCAATTATTTGATAATTTTGAGTCCCAGTCTTAATCTTTTTATTACTGTTGGTATCAGTATTGATCCAAGACTCAATATATTTTCTATCCGGAATTTTCTCCATATCTATAATATCATCTTCTCCTAAATAACTATTGATAGGAATACCTCTCAGCATATCAAAAACTTTTTGTTTATGTATGTTTATGTTGTAATTATATAAAATCTTTTGTTTGTTATTTAATTGTAATGGCAATCCATAACTATATGTATATGAGCCCCTCTTGTCTTCATAATTAATAAATTGATATGATAAACAATTATATCTATAGTGTTTTTTAAAATTTGATTTTTGATTTAGTAATGAGTCTGTTTCAAAATCATTTTGTTTTTCGTAATGAATTAATCGGTTTTTTTCATATAAATCCCATTTCTTTAAATCTTTATTCTTATTTTGAGCTATACAACTGACTCTATTTCGCCATTTTTGTGGTACTAATCTGGACCATTTAATCTGAGATAAATCATATTGATAATGCCCCTTTAACCAGGGTTTCCATTGATTTATTTCATAAGTCTGAAGGTTCCTATATCTTAATTTGGAACGAAAAATTCCTTGTTTTCCCAAATAATCCTTTATTTCGTTCTTAAGACAAAGAGATGTTCCGTAATATTTAAGGACGGATCTTAACTTATATAAGTTAATAACTTGAGTTTGTGATAATTTGTAAAAGACATATGCTTGTGACAAGCAGTATAAGTCACAAAAAGTCTGTGAATTATTATTACTACTATTAGAAATAGAAAGTGGATTTTTGCTAGTCGAAATAAAGTGAATTGTATTTTTGTTTGTTTTATTAATTCTTTCTTGATTTGTTTCATTATTGTAAATGTATTTATCAACATTTTTTTTGGTTGATTCAAAAAAATCTTGTGCATGGATTCTAGGACTATTCATCATGGAGAAAAGAATATTTAGGTATATCCTTTCAATTAAAAATTTGAAAAAATGATATGATTTGCGGATTAATCGAGCATTTCTTCTTTTTAATATCTGCCAAATATTTTTATTTTTTGGAGATTCTACTAGTTTAGCATGATAACTGGTTTTGTTAGAACTAATCTTTTTTTCTTTTTCTGGGATTAGAAATCTTTTTTTCTTGTCTTTTGAAATTTTTTTGATTTTATTGTTTATTGTGATTGTTTTATCAGTCAGATCTCTCATTTTTTTTTCTGTCAGTGAATAATTTGTCAAATTCATAGCTCGAATTTGAATGGACGATTCGTGAATCATCCGATTACTATTCCTGATTATCGAATCCTTTTCTTTTTTAGTTTCACTCAATTCATATATTTCTTTCAATCCAAGTAATAGAATTGGATTTCTTTTTGAAAGCTCTTTTATTATTCCTTTTATAAATAGAATGCTTTTGATGACCCATTTTTGT